CCTTTTAGTCGCTTTAATAGGTGCAATTGCTATAGCTCGTCAATAATAAATTTTGAATTTCCATTCAAATAAACTCAACGGAAATTAATGTTATAATCCTTTGATTTGAATTCCTATATAAAATAAAAATGCTTTAGCTTTAGGTCGATCTATTATTAATCTATTCCTTTTTATTTTGTTAGAATCGAATCACTTGAATTATTGTTCATATTGAAATGAATCGAGATTGATAAGGAGTTGGTTAATGATACTTGAACATATACTTGTTTTGAGTGCCTATTTATTTTCCATCGGTATCTATGGATTGATCACAAGTCGAAATATGGTTAGAGCCCTTATGTGTCTTGAACTTATATTCAATTCAGTTAATATAAATTTTGTAACATTTTCCGGTTTTTTTGATAATCGTCAATTAAGAGGAGATATTTTCTCCGTTTTTGTTTTCGCTATTGCAGCCGCTGAAGCAGCTATTGGACTAGCTATTGTTTCATCAATTTATCGTAACAGAAAATCAACTCGTATTAACCAATCCAATTTGTTGAATAAATAGTATTTATTATATAAATATATAAATAGAAATTCGAATATTTCGAAATTATTCGGAAATTCATTCGAATTAGCAGGTTTGTTACGTCTAAGGTAGGATCGTGGTTACAAAAACATAAGAAATCAAAGTATTTTGGCCCTCTCTCATAAACCAATTCAAAAGTAGGTTAATTCTGATCACTCATTGATTCGTCTGGTATCTAAATAGAAATATATGATTCATTTAGAACTTTACTAGATCGAGAATTTATGACGAAAAAATGGATAGATCCAATGTCACATTCAGTAAAGATTTATGATACATGTATAGGATGTACTCAATGTGTCCGAGCGTGTCCCACTGATGTATTAGAAATGATACCTTGGGACGGATGTAAAGCTAAACAAATAGCTTCGGCCCCAAGGACCGAGGACTGTGTTGGTTGTAAAAGATGTGAATCCGCCTGTCCAACGGATTTCTTGAGTGTTCGAGTTTATTTATGGCATGAAACAACTCGAAGTATGGGTCTAGCTTATTGATACGTTCCAGAAAACTCTATTTAAATCCATTTCATTTTTTTTACCGACAAAAGGGGTGCTCAAAACATTTGGATTTGATTTTGAGCACCCCTTTTTCTGGTCCAAGTCTATCTTGTCTTTACCACGAATCATTTTCCTTGGTTAACAATAATTGTAGTTTTGCCAATATTTGCGGGTTCCTTAATTTTCTTTCTTCCACATAGAGGAAATAGGGTCATTTTTTGGTATACTATATGTATATCTTTTTTAGAACTTCTTCTAACGACTTATGCATTCTGTTATCATTTCCAATCGGACGATCCATTAATCCAACTGGTGGAGGATTATAAATGGATCGATTTTTTTGATTTCCATTGGAGATTAGGAATAGATGGCCTTTCTATAGGACCAATCTTACTGACGGGATTCATCACTACTTTAGCTACTTTAGCGGCTCGGCCAGTTACTCGGGATTCTCGACTATTTCATTTCCTGATGTTAGTAATGTACAGTGGTCAAATAGGATTATTTTCTTGTCGGGACCTTTTACTTTTTTTTCTCATGTGGGAGTTAGAATTAATTCCCGTCTATCTACTTCTATCCATGTGGGGAGGAAAAAAACGTCTGTACTCAGCTACTAAATTTATTTTGTACACGGCGGGGGGTTCTGTTTTTCTTTTAATGGGAGTTCTAGGTATCGGTTTATATGGTTCTAATGAACCAACATTCAATTTAGAAATATTAGCCAATCAGTCCTATCCTGTGGCTTTGGAAAGAATATTATATATTGGATTTTTTTTTGCTTTTGCTGTCAAATTGCCGATTATACCCCTACATACATGGTTACCAGATACCCATGGAGAAGCGCACTATAGTACTTGTATGCTTCTAGCCGGAATCTTATTAAAAATGGGAGCGTATGGATTAGTTCGGATCAATATGGAATTATTATCTCATGCTCATTCCCTATTTTCTCCTTGGTTGATGATAGTAGGTGCAATGCAAATAATTTATGCAGCTTCAACATCTCTCGGTCAACGGAATTTAAAAAAAAGAATAGCCTATTCCTCTGTATCTCATATGGGTTTTTTAATTATAGGAATTGGTTCCATCACCGATACAGGGCTCGACGGAGCCCTTTTACAAATAATATCTCATGGATTTATTGGTGCTGCACTTTTTTTCTTGGCAGGAACTACTTATGATAGAATACGTCTTGTTTATCTTGACGAAATGGGTGGAATAGCTGTCCCAATGCCAAAAATATTCACAATGTTCAGTATCTTTTCGACGGCCTCGCTCGCATTACCAGGTATGAGTGGTTTTGTTGCTGAATTCATAGTATTTTTTGGACTAATTACCAGTCCAAAATACCTTTTAATGGCAAAAATACTAATTTCTTTTGTAATGGCAATTGGAATGATATTAACTCCCATTTATTCATTATCTATGTCACGCCAGATGTTCTATGGATACAAGATATTTAATGCTCCAAACTCTTATTTTTTGGATTTTGGACCACGAGAGTTATTTCTTTCGATCTCCATTTTTTTACCCATACTCGGTATTGGTCTCTACCCCGATTCCGTTCTTTTCCTATCAGTTGACAAGGTCGAAGTTATTTTATCTAATTATTTTTACAGATAGTTTTGATGAAGAAAATAAAAAGAAAAAGAAATCATAGGATTTTTTTAATCCTTCGTTGTACAATGAAAAAAAGAAAGCTTTTCTTCTTCTCTTAAGTTAAGTAAAGAATGAATTTGAATCCGCGCAAACCCTGTGAATCACTACAATATTTGATTCTACAGGGTTCTCATCAGTTCACACAAAGTTTTTTATCTCATATGCACTGTACACTTTATTTATTCGTATTCGTAAAAGTCTTTTTTGAATTCAATTAGATGTTAATGTAAATGAACCATAACTATGTAGTCCTATTCCTAATAGATTGACTCCAAAATAGCATATCCAAATTATAAGAAAGCCAATAGACGCCACAATTGCGGAATTTGTACCCTTCCATTTTTCATTGGTTCGAATATGTAAATAAATCGCGAATACGATCCAAGTAATAAATGCCCAAGTTTCCTTTGGGTCCCAACTCCAATACGACCCCCAGGCTTCGTTAGCCCATACTGCTCCAGAAAGGATCCCTATGGTTAAAAAGAGAAATCCTAGACTAATAACCCGATAACTCCAATAATCCAATTGTTGAATAAATTGTGACCTGTAATAATTCTTTGTAGAAAAAAAGGAAGTATTGGGAGTATTTTGTAAGACATTTATTCTTTCATCCATGTATTCGATTTCACCAAAAAAAAATGACCCATTTAACTTGAATAAAGGATTACTTGTAAAAAAAGACTTTTTGTTTTTTCTAACTGCAATGATTAGAAGTGCTACTGATAATAATGATCCACATAAAAGGGCTGCATAGCCCAATATCATCATACTTACATGCATTATTAACCACTCGGATTGAAGAGCGGGTACTAATATTGTGGATTCGTGTATTTCAGTTAAAAGACCTGAAGTAGCAAAGGCTTGGGTAAAAATAACGCTTGGGCCGATTATTGTGCTTAAAATTTTTTGATTTTTTTTGAAATAGGGAACTATATGAATAAGGGAGAAACTCCACGAAAGGAACATTAATGATTCATATAAATTACTTAGTGGAAAATGTCCTGAATAAATCCAACGAATAACTAAGAATCCTGTTATACAGAAAAAAGCCAATATCATGCCCTTTTCTAACGAATCGTAGAGTTTTCTGATTTCATCGACTAAAAAGGTTATCAAATGAATTGTAATTAGAATTGAAACGATCGAAAAAGAAATATGAGTTAATATATGCTCTAAGGTTGAAAATATCATAAAATCTTAAAAAAGAGAAGCTCTTTAAATCAGGAATTGAATTCATTCATTATAGGATCTATTTAGTTCTTTTAGAAGACGGCATGCCGCCACTCGGACTCGAACCGAGATGCTCTCGCACTGCTTCCTAAGAGCAGCGTGTCTACCAATTTCACCATAGCGGCTTGTCTTGAACATAATAGCCTATGAGTAAGTAATCGTCTAGATTTAAGAATTCAATTGGTTGAAATTTTTTTTTAGGAAAGATTGAAGTGGATGAATCCAAATTAGTCCAAATAGATATTTGAAGGTTCATTGTTTTAGTTTAGGGTCTTCGTTTTCTTAAGATTTTCGTCTATTTTTTTAGACTCTCCTTGAACTCTTTTTTCTTAATCTTAATGACTCTAAAAGAAAAACCTATTTTCGATCATTCCAAATTGACACAGTTTTTATTCAGACTCTCTTCACTAGGTGTTTTTGATTTTCTTGATTGGGTTGATGGAGAGAGATATATGGAGTGTATATAGGAATTCATAGAAAATCAAAAAGTAAGAAAGTTATACAAAAGGGTTTCCATTTTGAATCAACTAGTTTCAATGATTTTAATAACTAAAGATTCAAGATTTTCTATTTGTCTTCTACAAATAAATAGATATAGAGAAAAGGTGGATATATAGAAAACAAGTTGTATTATTGTAACAAATAGGTCGATGGGGAAAATAAGCCTCCCCGCCTTGGAAATGAGAAAATAGACTAAAAAGGAAGTCTTTTTTTTTTTTTAAATTGAATTGAGTAAGGTAAACATTAATTGAATTGAGTAAGGTAAACAGAAGAATTCTTATTCTACATAGTTTAAGAGCGGGGCGAATTCCATTACCTATTAAGTTAATCAATATGAAATGGAATTCATTTATTTTATTTGGAAATGAAATGAGTCAATTTTTTGACTCAAGTCGATTCAGATTATTCAAAATTTTTATTATTCTTTTTAAAACTTTTAGAGAATTTTTTGGCACAAAAAAACTTTTAGAATTCCCGGTAGAAAGAGATTTCCCTAAGGAAAATGCTTTTAATGCTGTCCCATATCCCTTTGCTTTCCAACTATTTTTACGAATACGCTTTTTTGATGCAGAAGTACGTTTTTTTGGAACTGCCATTTTTAAAAAAAATGAAGAGATTACTCATTGTTATAGCTGGATGTGAAAGACATCTATTGTTCAAAATGAATCTGTGCTTGCTTTCCTAATTTTTTTTTTCTAATTTCTAAAAAGAAAAAATAGATAGGTTAAAGATATGTGAAAATAAAAAAAAAAGAGTTCTAAAATAGAAAGAATATGATTTTTTCTATTAACTTGTCAAACCCGGTAAAAATGAAGGCTAATTTGAATTGAATTGTTAGAGATTAGTAATTTATCTTTTTCTTTCATATGATTTGACCAATTGTAACTTCTTGATTTAAATATTTATTTGAACGATTTAGCAGAATAAGTAAGAATTCAAAATTCGAAAATTCTATTTAAATTTTAAATTAGTGCATATCTTGATTCTTTTATTGACTTCTTTCAAAAGAGGTAAGATCCGGTGAATCGGAAACAATTAATTAAAACCCTTTTTTATGGAACAGACATATCAATATGCGTGGATCATACCTTTCATTCCACTTCCAGTTCCTATCTTAATAGGAGTGGGACTTCTTCTTTTTCCGACAGCAACAAAAAATCTTCGTCGTATGTGGGCTTTTCCGAGTATTTTATTGTTAAGTATAGTCATGACTTTTTCAATTAATCTGTCTATTCAACAAATAAAGAGTAGTCCTATCTATCAATATGTATGGTCTTGGACCATCAATAATGATTTTTCTTTCGAATTCGGCTACTTGATCGATCCACTTACTTCTATTATGTCAATGTTAATCACTACTGTTGGAATTATGGTTCTTGTTTATAGTGATAATTATATGGCTCATGATCAAGGATACTTGAGATTTTTTGCTTATATGAGTTTTTTCAGTACTTCCATGTTGGGTTTAGTTACTAGTTCCAATTTGATACAAATTTATATTTTTTGGGAATTGGTTGGAATGTGTTCCTATCTATTAATAGGGTTTTGGTTCACACGACCTCTTGCGGCAAATGCTTGTCAAAAGGCGTTTGTAACTAATCGTGTAGGGGATTTTGGTTTATTATTAGGAATTTTAGGTTTTTATTGGATAACAGGTAGTTTTGAATTTCGAGATTTTTTCGAAATATTAAAAAACTTGATTTATAATAATGAAGTCAATTCTTCGTTTCTTACTTTGTGTGCTTCTCTCTTATTCACCGGTGCAGTTGCTAAATCTGCACAATTTCCCCTTCATGTATGGTTACCTGATGCTATGGAGGGACCTACTCCTATTTCGGCTCTTATACATGCTGCTACTATGGTAGCAGCGGGGATTTTTCTTGTAGCTCGCCTTCTTCCTCTTTTTATAGTTATACCTTACATAATGAATTTCATCTCGTTGATCGGAATAATAACCATATTATTAGGAGCTACTTTAGCTCTTGCTCAAAAAGACATTAAGAGGGGTTTAGCCTATTCGACAATGTCTCAATTGGGTTATATGATGTTAGCTCTAGGAATGGGGTCTTATCGAAGTGCTTTATTTCATTTGATTACTCATGCTTATTCCAAAGCATTATTATTTTTAGGGTCTGGATCTATTATTCATTCAATGGAAACTATTGTTGGCTATTCTCCAGATAAAAGTCAGAATATGGTTCTTATGGGTGGTTTAACAAAACATATACCAAGTAGCCAAATCTCTTTTTTATTAGGTACACTTTCTCTTTGTGGTATTCCACCTCTTGCTTGTTTTTGGTCAAAAGATGAAATTATTAATGATAGTTGGTTCTATTCGCCGATTTTTGCAATAATAGCTTGGACTACAGTAGGATTAACCGCATTTTATATGTTTCGTATCTATTTACTTACTTTTGAGGGGCATTTAAATGTTCATTTCCAAAATTACAGTGGAAAACAAAATACCCCTTTCTATTCAATATCTCTATGGGGAAAAGAGGGTTCGAAAAGAATTAACAAAAATTGTCGTTTATTCAAAATAAAGAATAGTCAAAGTTCTTCTTTTTTTTCAAAAAAGACATATCGAAGTTATGAAAAGCTAAAAAACAGGCTAGGACCTTTTCTTAATATTGTTCATTTTGAAAATAAAAAGTCTTATTCCTATCCTTATGAATCCGACAATACTATGTTGATTCCTTTACTTGTATTGGGCAGCTTTACTTTGTCCATTGGATCTCTAGGAATTCCTTTCAATCAGGAATTGGATATATTAACCAAATGGTTAACTCCATCAATAAACCTTTTACATCAAAAGTTGAATAATTCGATGGATTGGTATGAATTTTTGGAAGATTCCATTTTTTCAGTGAGTATAGCTTATTTCGGAATATTTTTAGCGTCCTTTTTATATAAACCCATTTATTCCTCTTTCCAAAATTTTGACTTAATCAATTCTTTTTTTACAATAGGACCTAAGAGAGGTATTTCGGACAAAATTATAAATGGTCTATATAATTGGTCATATAATCGTGCTTATATAGATACGTTTTATACAACATCTTTAATTGAGACCTTACGAGGATTATCCCTATTGGCTCGGTTTTTTGATCGACGAGCCATTGATGGAATTACGAACGGGGTTGGTGTTTTGAGTTTCTTTATAGCAGAAGGTATTAAATATGTAGGGGGTGGGCGCATATCTTCTTATCTTTTCTCCTATTTATCCTCTCTATCAATCTTTTTATTAGGTCTTTATTTTTATTTATTTTTCATAGTATTTTTCAGTTGAAATTGTCGTGATTTTCGATTTTTATTGATATGATTCATTTCTAGATTGAATTGATATATTCATTGTCATATATCCTATATATCCTCTTCTAGTTCTAGTAGAGGATATATAGGATATAGGATATAGGATATAGGATATATAGGAAAAATAGACTATCAACGAATTTTCAATCGTGGATACAAACGTATCCTTAACATACTGAAACGACTGCCATTATTGGTATCAAACCAATAGCGATTCATACAAGCTAAATCTTCCAATCGATAATTAGGCCAAAGAAAAAACTTCAATTTCATTAATAGATTTTTCTCTCTATCAAGGTCTTGGCTGCTATTCTTCTCGTTGCAAAATACAGGATTTCTATCTACATCATTCCTATTCTTTGAATTCAAACAGTTTAGAATTCTTAATTTTCTACGACGCCTAAATGAGAAAATATTTTCCGGAACAAGCAAATCCAAATGATTTTTGTCTGCATTTCTTGTTATTCTTTCATAATTTTTTGTTAGTCTTTTGTTCCTTCTTTCATCTTCATCATTTGTTGGTATTCTTTCATCATTTCTTGTTATTCTTTCATGTGGTGGAATAGATTCATCAAAATTCGTCTTAGAACCATATCTTTTTTCTCGGTATTTTTGATGAATTTCGTGCTTATTATTATGAACCAATGAAATACCGATGGTTTGATACATAATAAACTGCCCGTTCTTTTTTCTAAACCAGCGAATGGGTTCGACAATAAACATTCCCTCTCCCCTTTCCAGCGCTAGTTTCAAATCTGGAATCTTCTCAAGCGCCGTTAGCAGTAGATCCAAAGACAGTTCTCCACTGTAAATCGAGGATCGAAGCATGCTTTTTGGATCTCTTGCTTTTCCTTTTCTTGGATTTTGATCTTCTAATAGTCTATACAGCAAAGAATATATCTCCCAATTTAGCTCGAGTTTTTGAATTACATCTGGACCGAAGTCCCCGTGCCATTTCAATTGAAAATGAAAATAACGTCTTAAGGCCGCATATAGTTCTTCTCTTCTTTCCTTTTTACTTTGACCTTTTTTCGTGGTCGATTCCGCAGAATCTTCTTTTTTTGCATTCTTTTTGTTATCTGCATTAATTTCATTATTATCTGCATCAATTTCATTATTATCTGCATCAATTTCATTATTATTCCAATTTTTTGCATTCTTTTTGTTATCTGCATTTTTTGCATTCTTTTTGTTATCTGCATTAATTTCATTATTATCTGCATCAATTGAATTATTATTCAAATCTAAAAGAAGTAATTGGCTTGGTATAAGCCAAGGTTTCCTTTTATATATATTATAAGGTAAGAAAAATTCTGGGAAGAAATCCCAACCCATCTTCATCAATATGGGATGTTTTTCATTCATCCCCATCCAACTCCAAAATCCTTTGGAGGAGTTTGATGGATTCATTTCTGGAATCCTAATAAAATCCAAATTCAAAATTTTTTCTTTAGTTTTTTTATCAATTTTATAAATTATTTGAAAATAATTACTAACATAACTAGTAGTCAAAATCGGAGTCTTTTGATTCCTATTGTCTTTTTGATTCCTATTGACATCGATCGTGATCCAGTTCTCAATATCGACTTTTTGTGTAATAAAACCAAAATGGATCATTTTCCAATCAAAATATTTTCTATCGGGAGTTTTTTCCGTATATGGAATATCGCCTGTTCCTGTAAAATTATTGATATTGATAGAGGTCCCCCCCACCCTATCCATCAACAGATCAAAAAGAGCTGTGTTGGAATTAAAAGAAAGCTTATCAAACGGCGATCTAGAAATTAAGAAGTCCTTTTTATTTTCAGAATTAATAGATTTAGATGATAAAAGATCATATTTACAGTTTTTTATAAAATTATCATCTTTTATATTTGGATTCGAGACTTCACAAATATTTTCTTTTTTGTAATCAATTAATTGATCTTTTTCATATTTTTCATAGAAATTCCTTTTGTTGAAATTTTTCCTTTTAACCATACGATGAACTCTATTTCGCCATCGTTGTGGTATTAATCTAGACCATCTGATCTTAGATAAATCGTATTGATAATGCCCTCTTAACCAGTTTTTCCATTGATTCATTTCCGAACTCGGAAGTCTCTTATCCCTTAATTTAGAATGAACTATTCCTTGTGTTTTCAAAGAATCCTTTATTTCAGACCTAAGAAAAAAAGGGATTCCTTGATATTGAAGAACTGATTTTAATTTATCCAAATTACTAACTTGGATTTGTGATAATTTGTAAAATACATATGCTTGTGACAAGTAGGACAAGTCATAAAAAATATGTGAATTTTGCTTACTATTATTAGTATAAAGGGACTCTTTTCTATTTTTTATAGTATAAATAAAAGGAGGTAGATCTTTTCTATTTTTTTCTTGATCTTGAATGAATTTATTTCGAATTTTTTTTATTGATTCAAGAAAGAATTTTTGACTCATTCTGCGAATATTAATGATAGAGAAAAAAATACCTGTGTATATTCTTTGAATGAATAATTTCAAATAAACGGGTAATTTACGGATTAATCGATCCTTTATTCTTTGCAATCTTTTAGCATTAGAACTTGTTTTCTTAAGACTCATCTTTTTTTTTTTTTTCTCTTTTCTAATTCTTTCGATTTCATTTCTAGCTTTATTTGCTCTATTAGTAAGATCCTTCATTTTATTTTCTGAATTTGTCGAACTTGGAGATGAAATTTGATCAGGAATCATCTGATTGCTGGTTATGGGATCTCTTTCTTTTTTAGTTTCACTTGATTTATATACTTCTACCTCTCTTGATTGTTTTGCTCGAAATAATAAGAAATTTGGATTTCTTTTTAAGAATTCTATTACTTTTTTGACTTTTACTTTTTTTGGGAGTTCTTGTATTCTTTTCAAACCTTCTCTTATCTTTTTCCACAAAATGATACTTTTGCGAACCCATTTTTTTGCAAAAGTTGAAACTTTTCGTGCAACTTTTGGAAGGAATTTTGTTTTTCCTTTCACTTTTTGAAAAAGCATTTTTCCAAGTTTAAAAATCTTCTTTTTGCAATTTCTCATTTTTCTCTTGAGTTCCTGAAAAATAGGTTTAAAAAAGGACTTAAAAATGGCGGGTGGTATTCGGGAATAACCAAAAGGAAGGTTGGTTTCAGTTCCATAAACTGTTAAAAAACAAAAATCCACTTTTTCTGATTCTTCTCCTTTTTTTCGATTTTTATCTGAATCTGATTCAGGTACGTGCCAAGGTTTCAGACGGAAAGGAAATAAGATTTTTATCTGAATACCCTCTTCCAGCCAATTTTCCGGAAAGTCTGTTTCGGATAATGGAAGACCCTCATAGGTACATCTAACATGTGACTCCTTTTTCCAGTCCTCTAAATCTTCATACCATTCAGGACGTTGAAATAGTAACATACGTCCAATATTTTTCACTATTATCAATGAAGGTATTAGAATCTTTCTTCTAATAAAAGAGTGAGTTAGTAATAAGCAACCTCTCACTTCTTGCGCATATTCAATGATTGTCCAGAACTCGGATATCCACATTCGGTGCTCTCGATCCCCTTCCTCCTCAGTTTTTTGATTTTCTTCATTTTTTTCGTCTTCCTCCTCAGTTTTTTGATTTTCTTCATTTTTTTCGTCTTTCTTTCTGTTTTTTTTTTCTTCTCTATTTGTTTGCTGCTCTTCTCTCTGTTCTAAAATTTTGAATGCTAACCTTTTCCTTATTAGGTTTATTAGCAAAATTAGCAAATTTCTAATAATTCTAAAAATTGGTTCAAAGAAATCAACAATATCAAGAAAGAAATCAACAAAATTATTACGTAAGCTTTTTATTCTGTCAAGAAAAAGAGGGGAATGCCCACGTCCTTGAAACGTTTTCCAATTAACTATTTTACGTCTTTGAGCACGTATAGAACCCCAGATTAGGTCTCGGCGATAATCTCCACGTTCTGGAAAGATTATCTTGTCTATATCGGTTGGTTCCTCTGTTTCATCATCAGCAGGCTCCTGCTTCTCTTTTGTCAGAACTATTACACGTTTGGCGTCTCTTGAGCGAATTTCATTATAGATTGGTTCCTTTTTTTCCTGTTCTCCATATGCTTGGTCCAACTCGCTGGTTGAATTGTATCTCCATCGAGACGCTTTTTTACGGATTTCTTGTATCGAATCTTCATCAATCTTTTCATGAATATTTTCATCATCAGTATCAGTTTCAATTCTATTTTCTAAATATTCTAAATATTTTGGACCTTTTTCTTCGTCTATTTTTCCCTCTTCGTCTATTCTTACTTCTTTTTCGTCTGAAAATACAGAAAGAGCCCCCGAAATGAAATTCGATTCTGATTTTTGACCTTTTTTTTTACCAAATTCACTGCTGAAAGTTAATAAATCAACAATTTCGATTGGTAATTGTTTTTTATCAAATTGATCTTCCAATTTTTGGTAATCAGTATCTGGAATATCCGGAAGAAGGATACTATGAATCCGATTTATCCCAACTTTGTCTATAAAATCGTCTGTCAAAGTTTCTTCGATTTCCAAATTGTCTATCGAAGTTTTTTTGATTTCAGGTGAAAGGCTTTTTGTTTTTGTTATTGTTCTCCGATATGGTCCGTTCAAGAAAGGATCATAGGGTTGGGGTAAGTATTCCTTTGTAGTATTGTCAATGCACAACCTACTCGTTGTTTCGAGTCTATTCAAAGAAACGGATTCTTTGTCTAGAGCTTCAATTCGATTTACAA